GGGTCGAGTTATTGATGTCAGATGGATTCAGAAAAAGGGGGGTTCGAGTTATAATCCAGAAACGATTCGTGTATATATTTCACAGAAACGTGAAATTAAAGTAGGTGATAAAGTAGCTGGAAGACATGGAAATAAGGGTATCATTTCCAAAATTTTACCTAGACAAGATATGCCTTATTTGCAAGATGGAAGACCTGTGGATATGGTCTTCAATCCATTAGGAGTACCCTCACGAATGAATGTAGGACAGATATTTGAATGCTCGCTTGGGTTAGCGGGGGATCTTCTAGATAGACATTATCGAATAGCACCTTTTGATGAGAGATATGAGCAAGAGGCTTCGAGAAAACTAGTGTTTTCTGAATTATATGAAGCCAGTAAGCAAACAGCGAATCCATGGGTATTTGAACCTGAGTATCCGGGAAAAAGCCGAATATTTGATGGAAGAACGGGAGATCTTTTTGAACAACCTGTTATAATAGGAAAGCCTTATATCTTAAAATTAATTCATCAAGTTGATGATAAAATACACGGGCGTTCCTGTGGACATTATGCACTTGTTACACAACAACCCCTTAGAGGAAGGGCCAAGCAAGGGGGGCAACGAGTAGGAGAAATGGAGGTTTGGGCTCTAGAGGGATTTGGTGTTGCTCATATTTTACAAGAAATGCTTACTTATAAATCTGATCATATTAGAGCTCGTCAAGAAGTACTTGGTACCACAATCGTTGGAGGAACAATACCTAAACCCGAGGATGCTCCAGAATCTTTTCGATTGCTCGTTCGAGAACTACGATCTTTGGCTCTGGAGCTGAATCATTTCCTTGTATCTGAGAAGAACTTCCAGATTACGAGGAAGGAAGCTTAATCGGAATGAATCAGAATTTTTCTTCTATGATCGATCGGTATAAACATCAACAACTCCGAATTGGATCGGTTTCCCCTCAACAAATAAGTGCTTGGGCCAATAAAATCCTACCTAATGGGGAGATCGTTGGAGAGGTGACAAAACCCTATACTTTTCATTACAAAACCAATAAACCTGAAAAGGATGGATTATTTTGTGAAAGAATTTTTGGTCCTATAAAAAGTGGAATTTGTGCTTGTGGAAATTATCGAGTAATCGGAGATGAAAAAGAAGACCCGAAATTTTGTGAACAATGCGGAGTCGAATTTGTGGATTCTCGGATACGAAGATACCAAATGGGATACATCAAACTGGCATGTCCAGTAACCCATGTGTGGTATTTGAAACGTCTTCCTAGTTATATCGCGAATCTTTTAGATAAACCTCTTAAAGAATTAGAAGGCCTAGTATATTGCGATGTGTGATTTGATCGAATTTCTGATTTTACAGATTCGAAATGAGAAACTGTCGTCCCATTCAATCAAATCGGGATGCCCCGGATCTGACATGTTTCTTGAAAGGAGTAAGATGAAGCTCAGAATTATGGGTGTATAAAATATTCCAAAATAAAAGGAAGGGGGATTGGTCTATGGTCGATTTAGTAACAAAAAAATAGGACTTTTTAGTTGTACCTCGTGAAAAAAAAACTTCTTTTTTTTTGGAAAGGAAATTAATCATTACTTTTCTTTTATTTTAGAAGGAAATGCTATTTTGTTTTTGTTCAAGTAAGCAAATATGTCATGGTTGCCGAAGTCTATCCATCGCATATAGGCTTTAAGTACATCGTAGCATAACCGTCGAGGTGATGTCAGGACCTAAAAGATCGAATGGAAGGATAGATAGACAAGCAAATCCCTTATGAAATACAACCCTTAAGGAGATTCGTTGTTCAAAGGGAAGTAGACTACTCAAGAATTTCACATTTCATTTATGTAGGAATTTCGAATTGAATAAAGAATTCAAAAAAAAAAATAAGAATGAATCAATGAAATGGTGCTTGGTCTTCACTGCTAACTTGAGTAAAGAGTAGGTCTTTGTTTGGGGTTTTTCGAGAATTTGAAAGCGAAAACTCCTTTTTTATTTGGTGTAACTACTTGAGCCGGATGAAAGGAAACTTTCACGTCCGATTTTGAAGGGGGGAGATCCTATCCCAATTTTTCTTTTGCTAGGCCTGTAGCTAAAAAACCTACTTTCTTACGATTACGAGGGTTATTCGAATATGAAATCCAATCCTGGAAATACAGCATCCCGCTTTTTTTTACTACTCAAGGCTTCGATACATTTCGAAATCGAGAAATTTCTACTGGAGCGGGTGCTATCCGAGAACAATTAGCCGATTTAGATTTGCGAATTATTATAGATTATTCATTGGTAGAATGGAAGGAATTAGGGGAAGAAAGACCCACAGGTAATGAATGGGAAGATCGCAAAATTGGAAGAAGAAAGGATTTTTTGGTTAGACGCATGGAATTAGCTAAGCATTTTATTCGAACAAATATAGAACCAGAATGGATGGTTTTATGTCTACTACCAGTTCTTCCCCCCGAACTACGACCCATCATTCAGATAGATGGAGGTAAGCTAATGAGCTCGGATATTAACGAACTTTATAGAAGAGTTATCTATCGGAACAATACCCTTACCGATCTCTTAACAACAAGTAGATCTACACCGGGGGAATTAGTAATGTGTCAAGAGAAATTGGTGCAAGAGGCCGTGGATACACTTCTTGATAATGGGATCCGCGGACAACCGATGAGGGATGGTCATAATAAGGTTTATAAGTCGTTTTCCGATATAATTGAAGGCAAAGAGGGAAGGTTTCGTGAGACTCTGCTTGGCAAACGGGTCGATTATTCGGGTCGTTCTGTCATTGTCGTAGGACCCTCACTTCCATTACATCGATGTGGATTGCCTCGGGAAATAGCAATAGAGCTTTTCCAAACATTTGTAATTCGTGGGCTAATTAGACAACATCTTGCTTCGAACATAGGAGTTGCTAAGAGTAAAATTCGGGAAAAAGAGCCGATTGTATGGGAAATACTGCAGGAAGTTATGCAGGGACATCCTGTATTGCTGAATAGAGCGCCTACTCTGCATAGATTAGGCATACAGGCATTCCAACCCATTTTAGTGGAAGGACGTGCTATTTGTTTACATCCATTAGTTCGTAAGGGATTCAATGCAGACTTTGATGGGGATCAAATGGCTGTTCATGTGCCTTTATCTTTGGAGGCTCAAGCGGAGGCTCGTTTACTTATGTTTTCTCATATGAATCTCCTGTCTCCATCTATTGGAGATCCCATTTCCGTGCCAACCCAAGATATGCTGATTGGTCTATATGTATTAACGAGCGGGAATCGCCGAGGTATTTGGACGAATAGGTATAATCCATGTAATCGCAGAAACTATCAAAATGAAAGAATTTATGACAATAACTATAAGTATAGAAAAAACAAAGAACCTTTTTTTTGTAATTCCTACGATGCAATTGCGGCTTATCGACAGAAAAGAATCAATTTAGATAGTCCTTTGTGGCTCCGGTGGCGACTCGATCAATCCGTTATTGCTTCAAGAGAAGTCCCCATCGAGGTTCACTATGAATCTTTGGGTACCTATCATGAGATTTATGGGCACTATTTAATAGTAAGAAGTGTAAAAAAAGAAATTCTTTGTATATACATTCGAACAACTGTCGGTCATATTTCTCTTTTTCGAGAAATCGAAGAAGCTATACAAGGGTTTTGTCGAGCCTGCTCATATGGTACCTAATCATATGGTATCTAAGTTAAGTAATTCTATGACACCAATGTAAAACCCGGTCTCTCCAATTTAACCGGGACCACAGTTCCTGGATTTCTATGTGAATTAAGATCGAGAAAAGGAAGTTTTCCAATCATTGACTCAACTCATTGTCGAATTCCACTCAGCAGAAAATGGAGGTACTTATGGCAGAACGAGTCAATCTAGTCTTTCACAATAAAGTAATAGATGGAACTGCCATTAAAAGACTTATTAGCAGATTAATAGATCACTTCGGAATGGCATATACGTCACACATTCTGGATCAAGTAAAGACTCTGAGTTTCCAGCAAGCCACTGCTACATCCATTTCATTGGGGATTGATGATCTTTTAACGATACCTTCTAAGAGATGGTTAGTACAAGATGCTGAACAACAAAGGTTGATTTTAGAAAAACACTATCATTATGGGAATGTACACGCAGTCGAAAAATTACGCCAATCCATTGAGGTATGGTATGCTACAAGTGAATATTTACGACAAGAAATGAATCCTAATTTTAGGATGACCGACCCTTTTAATCCAGTTTATATAATGTCTTTTTCGGGAGCCAGAGGAAATACATCTCAAGTACACCAATTAGTAGGTATGAGAGGATTAATGTCGGATCCTCAAGGACAAATGCTTGATTTACCCATTCAAAGCAATTTACGCGAAGGACTGTCTTTAACAGAATATATCATTTCTTGCTACGGAGCCCGCAAAGGAGTTGTGGATACTGCTGTACGAACATCAGATGCTGGATATCTTACGCGCAGACTTGTTGAAGTAGTTCAACACGTTGTTGTATGTAGAACAGATTGTGGAACCATCCGAGGGGTTTCTGTGAGTCCTCGAAATGGGATGATACCAGAAAGAATTTTGATTCAAACATTAATTGGTCGTATATTAGCAGACGATATATATCTGGGTGCGCGATGTATTGCTATTCGAAATCAAGATATTGGAATTGGACTTATCAATCGATTCATAACCTTTCGAACACAACCGATATCTATTCGAACCCCCTTTACTTGTAGGAGTACATCTTGGATTTGCCGATTATGTTATGGTAGGAGTCCTGCTCATGGCGACCTGGTCGAATTGGGAGAAGCTGTAGGTATTATTGCCGGTCAATCTATTGGAGAACCAGGGACTCAACTAACATTAAGAACTTTTCATACCGGCGGAGTATTCACAGGTGGTATTACAGAACATTTACGAGCCCCCTCTAATGGAAAAATAAAATTCAATGAGGATTTGGTTCATCCCATACGTACGCGTCATGGTCATCCTGCCTTACTGTGTTCTCTAGACTTGGATGTAACTATTGAGAGTGAGAATATTCTACATAACGTGACTATTCCACCAAAAAGCTTTCTTTTGGTTCAAAATAATCAATATGTAGAATCCGAACAAGTGATTGCTGAGATTCGCGCGGGAACAGACACTTTCAATTTTAAAGAAAGGGTTCGAAAACATATTTATTCGGACTCAGAAGGAGAAGTGCACTGGAGTACTGGTGTGTACCATGCACGCGAATTTACATATGCTAATGTCCATCTTTTACCAAAAACAAGTCATTTATGGATATTATCAGGGGGTTCGAGCATTTTCAGTGGAATCCCTTTTTCACTCCACAAGGATCAAGATCAAATGAATCTTCGTTCTTCTTATGTCGAACGAAGATCTCTTTCGAGTCTCTCAGTGAATAATGATCAAATCAGATACAAATTATTTAGTTCTAATTTTTCTGGTAAAAAAAAAGAAGATAGGATTCCTGATTATTCAGAACTTAATCGAATCATATGTATTGGGCAGTGGAATCTCATATATCCTGCTATTTTACACGAGAATTCTGATTTATTGGCAAAACGGCGAAGAAATAGATTTCTTATTCCATTCCAATCGATTCAAGAAGGAGAGAAAGCACTAATACCCAATTCAGGTATCTCGATGGAACTACCTATAAATGGTATTTTCCGTAGAAATAGTATTCTTGCTTATTTCGATGATCCTCAATACAGAAGAAACACTTCGGGAATTATTAAATATGGAACTATAGGGGTGCATTTAATCGTTAAAACAGAGGCTTTGATTGAGTATCGAGGAATCAAAGAATTTAATGCAAAATATCCAACGAAAATAGATCGATTTTTTTTCATTCCCGAAGAAGTCCATATTTTATCTGAATCTTCTTCGATAATGGTACGCAACAATAGTCTCATTGGGGTAGATACACGAATTACTTTAAATATAAGAAGCCGAGTCGGCGGATTAGTCCGAGTGGAGAGAAAAAAAAAAAGGATTGAACTTAAAATCTTTTCTGGAGATATCCATTTTCCTGGAGAAACCGATAAGATATCCCGACACAGTGGCATCTTAATACCACCAGGAACAGGAAAAACAAATTCTACGGAATCAAAAAAATTGAAAAATTGGATCTATGTTCAACGGATCACACCTACTAAAAAAAATTATTTTGTGTTAGTTCGACCCGTAGTGACATATGAAATGTCGGACGGTATAAATTTAGCAACACTCTTCCCCCCAGATCTGTTCCAAGAAAGGGATAATATGCAACTTCGAGTTATCAATTATATTGTTTACGGAAATGGCAAACCGATTCGGGGAATTTATGACACAAGTATTCAATTAGTGCGGACTTGTTTAATTTTGAATTGGGACCAAGACAAAAAAAGTTCTTATATCAAGGAGGCCCACGCTTCCCTTGTTGAAGTAAGTACAAATGGCCTGATTCGAGATTTTCTCAGAATCGACTTAGTAAAATCCCACATTTTGTATCTCAGAAAAAGAAATGATCCGTCATCCTCAGGATTGAGCTCTGATAATGTGTCAGATCACACCAATTTCAATCCCTTTTATTCCAAGACAAAGATTCAAAAATCACTTAGCCAAAATCAAGGAACTATTCGCACGTTGTTAAATTCCAATAAGGAATGTCCCTCTTTGATAATTTTGTCATCATCTAATTGTTTTCGAATGGGTCCATTCAACGATGTCAAATATCACAGTGTGATAAAAAAATCAATTAAAAAAAATCCGATAATTAAAATTAAGAATTCGATTGGCCCTTTAGGAACAGGTCTTCAATTTTTGAATTTTTATTCATTTTACTATTTAATAACTCATAATCCGATCTTGATAACTAAATATTTGCAACTTGAAAATTTAAAACGGACTTTTCAAATAATTAAATATTATTTAATGGATGAAAACGGGGGGATTTATAATCCCGATCCAGGCAGTAACATCTTTTTGAATTCATTCAATTTGACTTGGTATTTTCTCGAGAATAATTATTATTATAATAATTGGGAAGAAAGATCCACAATAATTAGTCTTGGACAGTTTATTTTTGAAAATGTATGTATAGCCAAATATGGACCACACCCAAAATCGGGTCAAGTTTTGATTGTTCAAGTTGATTCTGTAGTAATAAGATCGGCTAAGCCTTATTTGGCCGCTCCAGGAGCAACTGTTCATGGTCATTATGGAGAACTCCTTTACGAAGGAGATACATTAGTTACGCTTATATATGAAAAGTCGGGATCCGGTGATATAACGCAAGGTCTTCCAAAAGTGGAACAAGTGTTAGAAGTGCGTTCAATTGATTCAATATCGATGAACCTAGAAAAAAGAGTTGAGGGTTGGAACGAGCATATAACAAGAATTCTTGGAATTCCTTGGGGATTCTTGATTGGTGCTGAGCTAACTAGAGTGCAAAGTCGTATCTCTTTGGTTAATAAGATCCAAACGGTTTATAGATCCCAGGGGGTGCAAATCCAT